TACGCGAAAATGTTCAATTTTCATAAGGTCTTCTCGACTCTTATTCAAAAGTTCCAATAATGTATGTATATTGGACCTTTTGAGACAATTATAGATCCTGGGAGGCAATTCTAATTGGTCAATAAAAATGGATTTCAATGCTATTTCTTTTTTATTTTTCCTTAGTTTAGCCTTAGCCAATATATCATGAAAAGTAAAAAGGGGTAAAGTAACTTTGTGTTGATTGTTTTCTAAATTTAAGTTTTCTTCTTCCGCGTGTAAAAAAGGAATAAATAAATCAATCAAATTCCGGGAGGCTTCATAAAGCGCTTCCTTAGGAGTTAAACTTCCATTTGTCCATATTTCGAGAAAGAGTATCTCTTGTTTTTCATTCCCATTCACATAAGAATGAATACTATGATTTGCATTTCGAACAGGCATGAATACAGCATCTATAGTATAACTTCCGTCTTGCAAGTTTTTTAGTGTTTTTATACCATATCCGCGATTCCTCTCGATTTGTAATCCAATACACAAATTAATAGGTTCTGTTAGGTTAGCTATATGTTGTGTATTATCAACGATTTCCACAGAAGGTGGTAAAATGATGTCTTGAGCAGTTACATATCCAGGACCTTTGAAACAAATAGACGCGTCCCGAGTTCCATAGAGATTACTTCTCAATACAATTTCTTTCAAATTCATTAAAATTTCATGGACTGATTCTTGAATACCTACTATGGTAGAATATTCATGTGGTATTTTCTCTGATTTTGCACGTGTGATACATGTTCCCTCTATTTCTCCGAGCAAAACTCTTCGCATTGCAATGCCTATTGTATCGGCTTGGCCTTTCATAAGTGGAGACAGAATAAAACGTCCATAATAAAGACGCTTACTGTCTACTCTTGATTCAACACACTTCCACTGTAGTGTCCGAGTAGATACTCTTACTTTCTCTCGAACCATAATAATATTTAATTTTGATCAAACCCTTGAATTGTTTATTTCTCTTGAAATCTCTTCCATGTTTATTTTTAGTTTTACACACGTCTTTTTTTTGGAGACCTACATCCATTATGTGGCATAGGAGTTACATCTCGTATAAAATTTAATAGTATACCACTTCTACGAATAGCTCTTAATGCCGCATCTCTTCCGAGACCGGGACCTTTTATCATGACTTCTGCTCGTTGCATGCCTTGATCCGCTACTGTTCGAATAGCATTTCTTGCTGCGGTTTCAGCGGCAAATGCTGTCCCCCTTCGTGTACCCTTGAATCCACAACTACCGGCGGAGGACCAAGAAATCACCCGACCTCGTACATCTGTAACAGTAACAATGGTATTGTTGAAACTAGCTTGAACATGAATAATTCCCTTTGGTATTTTACGAGCATGCTTACGCGAACCAATACGTCCATTTTTACGCGAACCCATTTTTGATATAGGTTTTGCCATATTTGATTATTTCATAAATATAAGTCTGAGATATATGGATATATCCATTTCATGTCAAAAAAGGATCCTTTACTATTTTCTAACTAGAATTAATATTCTATTTTTCTATATTCATTTTTCTATATTAAGTGTATTCGATTTCTATTAATATAGAATACTCATTTTTGAAATAAAATTTCAAAATGGAAATATCAATAATATTAAATATTTATAATTATAGAAATATTTATAATTATAGAATATTAATATAGTTGTAATAGAATATAGATTATGTATAGATTATCCATTTTATACTTTTTTTGGTTTACTATTTCATTTAATATTAATAAGATTTTTTTTTAATTTAAATTTATTTGATTTGTGCATCCGATCCCTAAAAATAGAAAAACCTCCTTTGTGGAAATATTATCCCTGTCTTTGTTTATGTCTTGGATTGGAACAAATTACTATAATTCGCCCTCTCCTACGGATCAATCGACATTTTTCACAAATTTTACGAACAGAGGCCCCGATTTTCATATTTGTCATTCCTTAACTAAATCCCGAATCTATTTATTGGAAGAAAATAAGTTTTCCTTACATTTAATTCTACCTCCCCCAAAAAAAGAATGTTGAAGTTGAAAAATAGTCTAATTAAATTAAATGACTTATACTTTCATTTTTTATTTTCCGGTCGTATAGATAGAAATAGATAGAAAATAAGAGTACGTCGAATCTTTTCGGAAACATAGCCTAGAATCATATTTTCATTATATAAAAGAATCTGGAACATACCCTTGGGAAGTGATTCAGTAATTAAATCCTCATGAATCCTTTTTCTTTTTTCTTTCTTTTATTCCTATTCCAGTTAAAGCCTCTTCACGTATTCACTAATGTATGAGGAGTGATATTAGAAACCTGTGATTTCTCTCTTTTTTTTAACAAAAATGGATAAAAGTTTCTCATATAATTCGGATATCAGAAAGATTACCATATATAACATAAAACTTCTCCGCCGATTCTTTCTAATCGAGCCTCTCGATCTGTCATTATACCTCTAGAAGTAGAGAGAATTACAATCCCCATCCCTCCTAAAATTCTAGGGATTCGTTGATAATTAGAATATATTCGTAGACCGGGTGTACTGATCCGTTTTAAATTTAAAAAACTTTTATATGATCCTTTTCTATTTCTTGTATATCGTAGGGTTAAAACTAAAAAATGTTTGTCGTTTTCCCTATGTTTTCTGACGTTTTCAACAAAACCCTCTCGTAGAAGTATTTTCACAATGTTTTCGGTGATGTTAGTAAATGGTATTTGAACCGTTCCTTTTCTATTCATATTAGCATTTCGTATAGAGGTTATTATGTCAGCGATGGTGTCCTTACTCATGATAAACGAAAATGATTGTTGTCCCTTACTTTCAATATAATCAACATGCTCCTTTTTCTTTTTTTTTTTTTCTATTTCTATCTATTATTATTTATTTTATTTAGGTTATGAAATATTAATATGAAATATATATATATAATAATTACTACATTACTACAAAGGTATATGTGTCAGATAGAATCTATTAATTAATCTATTTCATTCACAAATAATATAATAATAATATATATCTATATAACGGTCTCGTCTTATAATACCTCGGGTGCTAATGAAACTATTTTAGTGAAATTTAACTGTCTCAATTCCCGGGCGATTGCGCAAAAAATTCGAGTTCCTTTTGGATTTCCTTCTTGATCAATGACAACCGCAGCATTATCATCATACTGTATTATTATACCGTTGCTACGTTTGAGTTCTTTACAAGTACGTACAATTACAGCTCTGATCACTTCTGATCTTTCTAAAGGCGTATTTGGTACTGCCTCCTTGATTACAGCAACAACAATGTCACCAATATAAGCATATCGTCGATTACTAGCTCCTATGATTCGAATACACATCAATTCGCGGGCTCCGCTGTTATCGGCTACATTCAAATGGGTTTGAGGTTGAATCATATCATTTTTTTTTTCTTTCAGTCCTGAAGTAAAAAAAATATTCTGTGTTCAAAAAAAAAAAAAGAAACCTACAATTGCATTTTTTTCATCCTAAAAGACCTCTTTCCTTGGGTTCTAATTATTATCCTGAAATAATGAATTGAGTTCGTATAGGCATTTTTGATGCTGCTATTGAAATAGCCTTTCTGGCTATATTCTCTGCGACCCCGCCCATTTCATAAAGTATTTTGCCGGGTTTAACGACAGCTACCCAATATTCGGGAGATCCCTTTCCCGAACCCATACGCGTTTCGGTGGGTCTTACTGTAACTGGTTTGTCTGGAAATATGCGTACCCATATTTGTCCACCCCGGCGGACATTTCGTGACATTGCCCGCCGCCCCGCTTCTATTTGTCTAGATGTGATCCAAGCGGGCTCAAGTGCCTGAAGAGCATATCTTCCGAAGCAAATATGATTACCTCGATAGGCTATTCCCTTCATTCTTCCTCTATGTTGTTTACGGAATCTGGTTCTTTTGGGGTTATAGTTGATGGTTGTTTCTCAATTCCATCTCTATTACAGAACCGTACATGAGATTTTCACCTCATACGGCTCCTCACGAATGAAGCGATTCAAAATTCAATTCAAATAAATGATTTAACCGATAAAATAATATACAATAAGATACATATGTTTAATATACATATGTTTAAATGTTTAAATTTAATGAATATTAATGAATAATATAATAGAATCGCGGGATTTTTTGATATTTCATAGAATCTATCGGTCTATTGGAAATTTCTATATCTTGTTTATATATAACTAAATTCTAGATTATAGATATATATATAACTATATATGTATTCTTAATAGAATATATATAACTATATATGTATTCTTAATAGACAATTTTTATAGACAATTTTTGCTATCCGTATATAACTATATAATGTTGTTTTGTTATAAGGTTCTAACGAATCTTTATTTATTTTTTTTTATCCTATCGGATTGGCAAAAATTAAAAAATTCAATAAAATCCAAATTTTCGCGGGCGAATATTTACTCTTTCATTATCAAATTCAGATGTAATGTAGGGTTAGCCTACAACTCCTCAAATAAAAAAAATGGATTGCTTCTTGGTTCGTTCCGCCATCCCACCTAATGAATCATTAAGATTTGTTTTTAATATTAATCAAAAAAATCTTAGGTATTCGCAGGTTCCGTCGTTCCCATCGCTTCTCGATTAATGGTTAGGTCTGAATTCTACAATGGAGCCTCTCTAATAAGATTTTATTTAAATAACATTTTCCTTTTTCTTGAATCAACCTTCTCAGTTTTTATTGACTCGGGGCTCTTGATTTCTTTGTTCTAGGAATATATTCATCTATATATGGATGAATTAATATTGATGCTTTATTACACTACCTTTTATGAGATGACCCATATAACCTTACATATTCGAATTCTATATCATTGATATTCTTTTTTCTCTCTTTCTTTCACCCCTTCATTTATCCGTATATTCTTATTGCTTTACAACTCAAAATTAGATTCGTTTTTCTTTCTTTTTTATGCAATATTTCAGCAATA